ATTTTATTAATTGATCTCAATTGATCCCTCGTTACTGCTCAGAAGATAAGTAATAGGTAGGGATGACAGGATTTGAACCCGTGACATTTTGTACCCAAAACAAACGCGCTACCAAACTGCGCTACATCCCTTTCAATTGGTCTACAGTGTCATTGTAGAGAATCCCTGTCTTGTTTTCCACATCTTTATTTCCTACATTGATATACACAAACTATCTTATCATTTCTTCCTTCTTCCTTTTGGTCTCATATATCATATAACAAACATATAATATGGTAAAATAACAAACATATAATATGGTAAAAGACTTATATAAAGTATGAAATAAATATGAAATCTACCACAAAAAATTAATATTTTTTAGGAATTTAAGGCGGAAATGGACGTATTTTTTTCTTTTAATAAATATCTATTTTGTACATTTCAATTTGAATTAGGAACTCCGCGTACAAGTGGTAAGTCATTAACTACATATACACATCCGGTCATATATGTATTACCATTATGTATTACAAATTACAATAAAATTACAATAACGAATACAGAAAGAGGAGTTTTTAAAATGCGAGATCTAAAAACATATCTCTCCGTGGCACCGGTAGTAAGTACTCTATGGTTCGGGTCTTTAGCAGGTTTATTGATAGAGATCAATCGTTTTTTTCCGGATGCGTTGATATTCCCCTTTTTTTCATTCTAGCTATTGATATGGGAAGGGGGAAGAAGATTAGAGATACAATCAAATATCTGTAACTAATCCCTACCCCTCCCTTCTTTTTTTCTTTGTTTTTTCTTTTTTTCTTTTTTTACTTATTCTTTCTAAAAAAAAAAAAAAAACAAAGAAAAAGTGGTTTCACCCTCAGTGAAACTATGAACTCGGGCTCAGGCTCAAATTAAATTAATAATAGAATAGAAATGCGGTGGTTGGGGCAACAATATCATACAAGATACTTAACTGAAAATGAAATACTGTACGGCAATTAAAAATTATAAATATCGTTAGAAATCATTATATTACTTATTATTTATTACTATATTGATTGCAACAAAATATTTCTTTCATAATTTGATTTCGAGTTACCTGCTTCTATTTTTGTGTCCTTTCTTCTTCCTTGCTTCGGGTCGGAAAATTAAAGAATTGAGTGAATCAAAAACCAAAGGAGGTTCATGGCTAAGGGTAAAGATGTCCGAGTAACGGTTATTTTGGAATGTACCAGTTGTGTTCGAAATCGTGTTAATAAGGAATCAATGGGCATTTCCAGATATATTACTCAAAAGAATCGACACAATACGCCTAGTCGATTGGAATTGAGAAAATTCTGTCCCTGTTGTTACAAACATACGATTCATGGGGAGATAAAGAAATAGATCGAACCGATCGCTCGTGTGTCAGTCTTCCAAGGAAGATGAAAAATTACATATTATATATAACAATATATAATTTATTTTAATTTATTTAAATATAAATAAATATAAACAAATAAATATAAACAAACCAAATCCTATTTCGATCGGATCAAAGATGATGTAGAATTAAGAAATAGGATTGGGATTTTCAGGATAAGGAATAAACAAACCATGGATAAATCCAAGCGAATCTTTCTTAAATCTAAGCGATCTTTTCGTAGGCGTTTGCCTCCGATCCAATCGGGGGATCGAATTGATTATAGAAACATGAGTTTAATTAGTCGATTTATTAGCGAACAAGGAAAAATATTATCTAGACGGGTGAATAGATTGACCTTAAAACAACAACGATTAATTACTATTGCTATAAAACAAGCTCGTATTTTATCTCCGTTACCTTTTCTTAATAATGAGAAACAATTTGAAAGAAGCGAGTCAACCGCTAGAGCTGCTGGTCTTAGAACCAGAAAAAAATAGGTTGACTCTTCAATTGAATTGAATCAAAATCAAATTCCAATCCAAACTCAAATGCGGATTGACGTTTTTTTTTGTTCGAAAAATCGTAAAATCGAAATGTCCTGTCGTAAGAAAAAAAATGGGAGAAGAGGAATAAATATTTTTTATTTAACGTCTTTCTTCATTTTGATGACTTTATCATATTTTATCATACTAATTTCTACTCTACCTTCCCAGAGTTCATTCTCCAGGGAACTCCATTTAAACTATCCCAACGGATTCCTTCCAATCTCTTTATTTTATGATCTCATTGGAAATCATATAAAGACAACTCTTATTTAATATAGCTATTTGTGCAAGTATTTTACGATTAAGAAGTAACTGTCTCTTGTACAGATTGTGTATAAATTTACTATAACTTAAGTATACTTTATTCTCGCGAATTACTGCATTTATCCGAGTGATCCACAACCGACGAAAATCTCTCTTTTGTCTACCTCTATCCCGATGAGCCGAAACCAAAGCTCTTATTTTCTGTTGAGTAATAGTACGAGTAAGTCTTGAATGAGCCCCTCGAAAGGTTGATGCAAATAAACGAATTTTTGTTCTACGTCTTCGAGCTATATACCCTCGTTTAATTCTGGTCATTGAATAAATGAAACTTTGATGAATAACTAATCGATTTCCTTTCTTTCAGTTATTCCCTTCCCGTATCCTAGTCTATTAATAACAAAACGGATTCTTCCAATGTATAAAATTTAAATTCCAATGGCTTTTGCTACTATAACCTTCCCGACCACGATTTTTTTTTTTTTTTTTCTAGGTGAAATGCCTAGAAAAAAATTGTATTGATATTAGGTATCAAAAACACATAAAAGTCGTAAATATAAATGGATATAGTGGGTTCCATCGTTTCTATGGTTACTTCTTAAACGGTGAGGTCCTCTCTATACACCGGAGCCCTTCTTTCATTTAATCAATGTTATTGTTAACTTGTACAGTTCACACTCTTTGGCTCTACCCATAATTATCCAGTACGAGGTCTTTCACAATGAGATCTACTTATACAGTAACGGTATTTAATTATGAAGATTAGCTGAGTAGCTGACCCTGTTAGTCCGTTCTTGCAAGAGTAAGGCATAATTTTTCTGCTTTTTAAAATAGTATTTCCCCTGCTTAATGGATATCATTTGCTATCAATGGAGAATTCTTTCTCATCTTAAATTTAAAACGAGTTGATTGGATTTGCACCAACGGAAACCATACATTTGATACCACAATAGAAGGATAGATCTTTTTGATTTTTAGATATTGAATGGAGTTCTTCCATTCTAGTCTATTCACTGGTACTGATCGTTGATACTGGATCAATTGTTTTCTTTCTTTTGTCCTAGCCCATGATCTGAACGAGTCGCACATACACCCTAGTACATGTTCCTCGTCGCTGAGGACATCCCCCAAGAGCGGGGGATTTCGTGACATTTCTGATTGGCTGTCTTGTGTTTCTAATAAGTTGTTTAATAGTTGGCATATTGAATCATATACATAATGGGCTGGTTTAGATCGATCTTAACCGGATGATTATGAATTATTTTATTTCTATATTAATAGATTAATGAATAGAATATTAAATCCGGTAAGAAGATAAAATCTCAAATCACTAATTCGTCTGAAATTTTTGTTATTTTTTCTTTTTTATTCAGTCGCTACAAGATCAACAATTCCATGAGCTTGGGCTTCTGTTGCTGACATAAAAACATCTCTTTCCATATCTTCGGATACAACCCATAAGGGTTTGCCTGTCCTTTGTACATAAACCCTTGTGACGGTTTCGCGCAGCTTCAAAAGTTCTTCCGCTTCCAAGATAAATTCTCCCGTCTGTGCCTCATAAAAAGAACTAGCAGGTTGATGGATCATTACCCTGATGATATAACATAATAAATGTTTATTCTATCTCGCATGATGATAAGGTGAAGAGATAAAGAATAATAAAATATATAATTGAACAACCGTACAGGCATCTTTTACGCATTGCATACGGCTCTATAATGGAATTCGTTTTTACCTTACTTAAATATCAAATAAATTAAATATAGGGTCTATCAGACTCGGGTTGGTAAATGATCCAATAACCACCCTTCTTTTTGTTTTTGGAGTAGTTCAAAAATACTATGATGGCTCCGTTGCTTTATATATTTATTTCGTCTGTTATTTAGCAATCCCAAAGTTTCTTTTTTTTTTTTCAAATAAAAAAACAAGATTTTTTTTTATTTTCATATTCTTTCATAACCTAAATATTGTTAAGAGCCTCCCGGCGTGAAAACAAAAAAGTTTGTGACGCTGAAATAGGCTTCCCGATAGATTAGATAAAATCGGAAATACCTTTTATCTCATACTACTCTTTCGATACATAATTTAAGGGTTAAAAAAATTTATCATATCGAATTCGAAGTGCCATGCTATTATTACTTAATATTCATATTTCATATTGCGCGAAGGCATAGTCTTCTTTTTTCTCTCAAATCAAATAAAAAACTCATTGGCGCCAAGCGTGAGGGAATGCTAGACGTTTGGTAATTTCTCCTCCGACCAGAATAAAAGATCCCATTGAAGCGGCTAATCCCATGCATATTGTCTGTATATCTGGTCGCACAAATTGCATAGTATCATAAATAGCTACTCCGGGTATTACCCATCCGCCAGGAGAATTTATAAACAAATATAGATCTTTGGTATCATCCTCTATACTGAGATATACCATAAGACCAATAAGTTGATTCGAGATCTCGCTATCAACCCCTTGGCCTAAAAAAAGTAATCTTTCTCGATAAAGTCGGTTGATTGGGATAAAGTTGTATCCCTTAGAAACCGTACATGCACCTTTTGATGCATACGGTTCAACAAAAATAACGAAAAAAAATAAAAGAATCAATGTGTAGATGTAGATTCTAGCGCTTTCTTTTATTTATTTTTTTTTTCATACCAGGCTTTTAACTTATAAAAAGGGGCTTTTCTTTCATTTTTCAAAAAAGATGGGTTTTGGCCTGTTTTGTTTATCTATAAAAAAAATTACTAAATTTATCTAACTAACTTTTCATTGATGTATTGTTTCATCGAGATACAATCTCAATCGCGATGTAATTTTCTTGTTCCTGAATGGGCTTCTTCAATTTTTTTAGGTTTATGCTCTACTCCGAGTAAAGATCCGCCCGATTTGGATTTGCACATATATGACAAATGCCCCAATACCACGTCCTTTTGCTACGACTTCCTTTTTACAATTTATTTCATGTCTTACAACAGATATTCAATGCATTCATCATATTACTCGATTGATTAACAGTTTGAGATCACTTCTATTATAAATATATAAAGAAATAGAATATGATAGAAATAGTAATCATAAATAGATTTATTACCGGTTTTTTTCTAAACGGAGCCTGGATACTTCATTTTATTGGCCTAACCAAGATAACCATAAATTATTCTAATTGATAATATTAATCTGTATACCCTCCCGAAAAAATGGATCTAATTGAACTTCACGCTCCAAATTTTTGATAATTCAATCAATCTTTCTTGGGCGAAGGGGAGGATATCTCGATCGGGGAAGAGAATGGGGAAATACCATATGACCCAATATATCTGACAAGTCGCACTATATGTCAATCCACAATGCATCTTCCTCTCCAGGACTTCGAAAAGGTACTCTTGGAACACCAATAGGCATTAAATAAAAGAAAAATTAAGTACTATATCTCACTTTGATGTGAAAGCGTAACAATGGATTTAGTGTCCTACTAATATTGGCCTTTATCATATTTTATCCATAGATTGACTAAGTTCATAAAAAAAGATAAAGAAGACAAAATGAATAAAGGAAAATTATTACAAATAAGTCCTTTGAATGATGAACAAATATATATATGCATTCACTCATATAAAATGGTATCAACTCCCCTACCATTGCGTATTGGTACTTATCGGGTGTAGAATAGATCTGCTTCTTTTTGTTCCTACGAACAAAATAGTTTCATTATTACTAAAAGTAATTGAAAAGAATCAAACAAATCAAACAAATATTAATTCTTTCCCCAAGATAATCCACTAAAAAGAGGGTCCACAGCATAGTTTTTTCCAATGCAATAAAGTTACATTGTGTCTATTTTTCATTGATAAAGGGGTATTTCCATGGGTTTGCCTTGGTATCGTGTTCATACCGTCGTATTGAATGATCCCGGTCGTTTGATTTCTGTCCATATAATGCATACAGCTCTGGTTGCTGGTTGGGCCGGTTCGATGGCTCTATACGAATTAGCAGTTTTTGATCCTTCTGATCCTGTTCTTGATCCAATGTGGAGACAGGGTATGTTCGTTATACCCTTCATGACTCGTTTAGGAATAACCAATTCATGGGGTGGTTGGAGTATCACAGGGGGTACTGTAACGAATCCGGGTATTTGGAGTTACGAAGGTGTGGCCGGGGCACATATTGTGTTTTCGGGCTTGTGCTTTTTGGCAGCTATCTGGCATTGGGTGTATTGGGATCTAGAAATATTTACTGATGAACGTACAGGAAAACCCTCTTTGGATTTGCCTAAGATCTTTGGAATTCATTTATTTCTATCAGGGGTGGCTTGCTTTGGTTTTGGTGCATTTCATGTAACAGGATTGTATGGTCCTGGAATATGGGTGTCCGATCCTTATGGACTAACTGGAAGGGTACAATCCGTAAATCCAGCGTGGGGTGTGGAGGGTTTTGATCCTTTTGTTCCGGGAGGAATAGCCTCTCATCATATTGCAGCAGGGACCTTGGGCATATTGGCGGGTCTATTCCATCTTAGTGTACGTCCACCTCAACGCCTATACAAAGGATTACGTATGGGAAATATTGAAACTGTCCTTTCCAGTAGTATTGCTGCTGTCTTTTTTGCCGCTTTTGTAGTTGCTGGAACTATGTGGTATGGTTCAGCAACTACCCCGATTGAATTATTTGGTCCCACTCGTTATCAATGGGATCAAGGATACTTCCAACAAGAAATATATCGAAGAATTGGTGCTGGGTTGGCTGAAAATCAAAGTTTATCTGAAGCTTGGTCTAAAATTCCCGAAAAACTAGCTTTTTATGATTACATCGGCAATAATCCGGCAAAGGGGGGGTTATTCAGAGCGGGCTCAATGGACAACGGGGATGGAATAGCTGTTGGGTGGTTAGGACATCCTATCTTTAGAGATAAAGAGGGGCGCGAACTTTTTGTACGTCGTATGCCTACTTTTTTTGAAACATTTCCGGTTGTTTTGGTAGACGGAGACGGAATTGTTAGAGCCGATGTTCCTTTTAGAAGGGCGGAATCTAAATATAGTGTCGAACAAGTAGGTGTAACTGTCGAGTTCTATGGCGGCGAACTCAACGGAGTCAGTTATAGCGATCCCGCTACTGTGAAAAAATATGCTAGACGTGCTCAATTGGGTGAGATTTTTGAATTAGATCGTGCTACTTTGAAATCCGATGGTGTTTTTCGTAGCAGTCCACGTGGTTGGTTTACTTTTGGACATGCTTCGTTTGCTTTGCTCTTCTTCTTCGGACACATTTGGCATGGTGCTAGAACCTTGTTTCGAGATGTTTTTGCTGGTATTGATCCAGATTTAGATGCTCAAGTGGAATTTGGAGCATTCCAAAAACTTGGAGATCCAACTACAAGAAGACAAGTAGTCTGATACAATATGCTTTGTTACTTGTTACTTTTCATTTTTATTTTCTTTTTGTGATTTTTAGATGGGGTACCAGATAAATCTTGATTTGAATCACTGCCTTTTCTTTGACTCTTGTTCTTTATTTATCCGGGAGACGATCCCAAATAAACAGGTATGGAAGCTATAATTGTAAACCACGATCGAATCTATGGAAGCATTGGTTTATACATTCCTTTTAGTCTCAACTCTAGGAATAATTTTTTTCGCTATCTTTTTTCGAGACCCGCCTAAAGTTCCAACTAAAAAGGTGAAATGATTTGTCATTATCTCAATTGAAGTACGGATCCTCCCAATATTGGGAGGATCCGTACTTCAACTAGTCCCCGTGTTCCTCGAATGGATCTCTTAGTTGTTGAGAGGGTTGCCCAAAAGCAGTATATAAGGCGTACCCAGTAAAACTTACAAGTAAACCAGATAAAAAGATGGCAACTAGGGTTGCTGTTTCCATGATTATATAGTTTTAAGACATTATAAAGTTTTAAGACCACAATGGATCTATGATAAGATCATTTATTTACAACGGAATGGTATACAAAGTCAACAGATCTTATTGAATATAAAATATTATGGCTACACAAACCGTTGAAGGTAGTTCTAGATCTGGCCGCCCAAAACGAACTAATGCGGGGAGTTTATTGAAACCATTGAATTCAGAATATGGTAAAGTAGCTCCTGGGTGGGGAACTACTCCTTTGATGGGTCTCGCAATGGCTCTATTCGCGATATTCCTATCTATTATTTTGGAGATTTATAATTCTTCCATTTTACTGGATGGAATTTCAATGAATTAGATTCACAAGAACCATTAACTGGCTTTTTCAATACAAAGTGAAGCGTTTAGGTTTCTTATTTTTATCCCATTCTATTTTGGTAGTTTGACCGTGGAATTTCTTTGTTTCTGTATTTCCGGAATATGAGTGTGTGACTTGGTATAAATGATCCTATGGATAGTACAGAGAATGGGTCTGTCATCTTGATAGAGATGGTTTTACTTCGTCGGATATTCATTCTAGTATCTGGAGCACGGAATATATGAAATAGATTACTATTAGAACTATGATTCATACTTAATAGTCAGACCTCGTGTCCGGACTTCAAAAAATTTTTTCAAAGAGTTAGAAGTTATAAATAGAAATATTTTTATTCTTTCAAACTTTCGTTTATGCTTATTTTGATCAAAGGACAAAACAAAGGTTTCTTTGGTTTGGATTTTTAGTCATTATATCTATTCATTGAATAAGTGATGATCCAATGGTTCTTACTCAGGGAATTTTGGGACTTAGACTTAGTTTGAAAGGGTTTTATTGAATCATCGTGGTTTTAGTATGAATCTGAGGTTTTAATCAATTCATAGGGTCTTAACAAGAGAATTCCTATCAATAATAAAGAAAACAGCAGTAAAGCCGCATTACACATAAATAACACCAAAGAAAATAGGTAAATAGAAGATTCAAGAGGCCGATAACGATCAATATATAGACGAATGAGCCGACTTGATTTTTTGGCATTATAACCACAAAGAAGAGCTTTCGGATTTTTATTCTTTAGTATCTTCAAAAAAAAATTGAATCATAAATCATAGAATTAATAAATTTCAAACTTTATATTACACACATCCGTTAGAACTAGTATTTGGGTGCTTCTGTTTGAGCCGTACGAGATGAAATTTTCATATACGGTTCTCCGGGGGGGTCCCCTTGATTTACCTATCTCAATAAAATCTATGATTGGTTCGAAGAACGTCTTGAGATTCAGGCAATTGCCGATGATATAACTAGTAAATATGTTCCTCCTCACGTCAACATATTTTATTGTCTAGGGGGAATTACGCTTACTTGTTTTTTAGTACAAGTAGCTACCGGGTTTGCTATGACTTTTTATTATCGTCCGACCGTTACGGAGGCCTTTGCTTCTGTTCAATATATAATGACTGAAGCTAATTTTGGTTGGTTAATCCGATCAGTTCATCGATGGTCGGCAAGTATGATGGTCCTAATGATGATCCTGCACGTATTTCGCGTGTATCTCACCGGCGGCTTTAAAAAACCGCGTGAATTGACTTGGGTTACAGGTGTGGTTTTGGGTGTATTAACCGCATCTTTTGGTGTAACTGGTTATTCCTTACCTCGGGACCAAATTGGTTATTGGGCAGTAAAAATTGTAACAGGCGTACCAGACGCTATTCCTGTAATAGGCTCGCCTCTGGTAGAGTTATTACGCGGAAGTGCTAGTGTAGGACAATCCACTTTGACTCGTTTTTATAGTTTACACACTTTTGTATTACCTCTTCTTACCGCCGTATTTATGTTAATGCACTTCCCAATGATACGTAAGCAAGGTATTTCTGGTCCTTTATAAAGAATATATACCATCTTGTAATCAATCA